GGTGGGAATGCTGTCACTAGAACGGACCACACAAATAGGGGTGATCTATGCATAGTCATTCCAGGTCCACGCATGTTGGAGATAGTTGTTATAAAATTGATAGAACCTAAAATGGATGAAACACCAGATAGATGAGGACTAGAAATTGCTGAATCAACTGCTCCTCCAGAATGGCTGGTAATACCACTTAAGGGCGGATAGACCGTCCACCCAGTGCCGCTACCCACTTCTACTAAGGCTGGGCTTAATAGGAGCACGAGACTTGGTGGCAACAACCAGAATGAAATATTATTTAATCGTGGAAATGCCATGTCAGGCGCACCTATCAGAATCGGAACAGACCAATTACCAGATCCACCTATCATCGCCGGCATAACCATAAAAAAGATCATTAAAAAAGCGTGAGCCGTTATTAAAACATTATAAAGTTGATGATTCCCACCAAGAATTTGATCGCCGGGTCGTGCTAATTCCATACGAATCAGTACTGAGAAGCATGTGCCCATCACTCCAGCAATGGCACCAAAGATGAAATGAAATATAGAGTCCCTATATCTTTGTGGTTAGTGGAGAACAGCCATCGGACCGGATTTGTCGTAAAATTGAGATTCTTTTGTTTCCTTCCTTATCAGAGAAGGGTCCCTCTTAGGGAGCTGGGGCTTCTTTTTTGAAAAAAGGGGGGCTAATACACAGGGAAGAGGCTTACTAGAAAAAAAAGACTAACTAACTACATAGCTACTTACATAACATAAGAGAATTTCATAAAGTCACTCTCTCCAACCTTTTATATATCCGGCTTTATAAAGTAAATATGAGATTTGCGTTGGTTTTTCCAACGAAACTAAGCACTTTTTTTATTTATCATTCGGAAGAGCTCTTTTTGTGGTCTCACTTTACCACCATCTGAAATGCGCGATACTTCGATTGGTGGAAGCCAGTCTATGAAGATTCCCCCTTTTCTTACGTGCAATTCCCCTCTTTCGGTAAGCATCCAGTATCTCATCAAATGAACATTGCTCTAAGCTTGTCCTGTAGATTATACGTCGTTTGAAAGCTGCTTCAAGGGTCCAACGAATAGCTAAGGTTTGTTGACGATCCCTGGCTACAATCCCAGGGACATCATAAATAGTACCTGCTCTTCCTACTCTTTCCACTTCGCATATGGGCTTTATATTCTCTAGGGCGTCAACCATAAGTTTGATTACATCGCGTTCAGTTCGAGCGGGGCGATGAAAAGTTTGATAAACAATAGCACGAACTCTTGTTTTTTTACCTTCTTTCATGCGAAAGTTGACCAACTTCTTGATCAATTGTTTTTGCTCACCATCCAAGTCCCCCATATAGCTTAGAATTTCCGAGCAATTGGAAGCCGCTTTCGATGACGAGGCCGAAGAATTTATATTACGCGATCGTTACTGTCCATCTTTATCAGCCAACTCCCCAGTTTCCAACAGTGACTGTCTCTGATCCCTCTATTTCTTCTGAGCAGCAATAGAAGTATAAAGTAAATTGCCCAATGTTTCCAAATTAGTCCAACTTCGTACCTTTCCGGCATAAACCATATATCTCAGAGAGGTCGTATTTCACCAATCTAAGTTTTGCACAGACTTTCTACATGGGATCGCCTTTGACATCAGTTTGCCACACCTTACTCACAATAGGGTGGAACTCGGGGAGTGGGAGTTCAGTCATGAAGTTGAAAAAGGAAGGATATGCACCCCTGTTCTAACCACACAGGCACTATGATCAGAGAGGCCCTTGGGGGTGAATTCAACTTCAGATTCAGATAAAGGCAGAGAGCCAAAGCACTTACAATTAGCAAGAGCTCTATCCACTTTTCTGGAAATACAAGAGGCCTCATCATCTTTCTTAGACCATGTGACGAAGTGTCCCATATATCTGATGTCCTCAAGTCCTGCACTTTGAAGACATGAAATCATTCATAGCAGAGGACCAAGAATCAGTCCCTCCATTCTTTTTCCAATTTAGGAGTCCTACCTTGGGAGCATCCCGGGCAAGATCTATGGTTTCAGCTGCGGCTAAGCGAACTACCTATTCTATAGAAGTGAATATGAGAGAAAAAGCTCTTCTTTCACATAGTGGGAGGCTGGCCTTCTCTCTTCCCAATTCTCCCAATGAGACCTCTTTCACTCACTTAGTGGATGACCCAGAGGACTTTAATAAGGCCCCCTTTTGCCTCATCACGATCTCCCTGAAAAGAGGGTGAAGTAGCGGCTGGGGTCAGGTAAGGCTTTGTCGTAAGCCAATCAAGAAAGACCTGAAACCTTGGTGTAGAAAGACTGGTTGCTGAAACTAGGGGTCGTGTCTTTTGTTCAGATTGACCGAGATGGTTTTATTGATTCGTTGGAATGAAAAAAGAATTCTAGCGGGAAAGCGGCTACTCTTTTTCTGAGGTGCCGCCTCAGACTCTTAGCTCGGCATCGGGAGGAGTGAAAACCCCATGCTATGATACCGGAAGCTGAGGCTCACATCATGTGAA